TTTAGTGAAAACAGAATAAGGATCTTATTAGCAAATCTACTCATTGAATTGAATAGCAATATCTATTTGCTTCTAGTAAGGTTAAAGGCGAAACAGAATCTCCTCATTTCTTCACTTATCCCTTACCTTATTAATCAAGGATACGTCATTAGTGAATCGATTGAGAAAATACGGAGAGAAGAAGAAGGAATAGAAACAAAGAGTAGAAGGAGGTTGATAAGAAGCAAATCGAGTATGGGGATTCTTTTCTAGATCCTTCTGGGAAACAACTGAAGAGAGAGGAAAAAGGCTTGTCCTTCTATGCTGAATAGAGATTCTTAATATAGACCGAATGGCGAGGAGCCGTATGAGGTGGGAATCTCATGTACGGTTCTGTAGAGTGACATTGAAACCAACTCATCCGTCAACTATTCCACAACTACACCAAAAAAGCCTAACTCTGCCCTACGTAAAGTCGCCAGAGTTCGATTAACCTCCAAGTTCGAGGTAACAGCTTATATACCAGGTATTGGCCATAATTTGCAAGAACATTCTGTTGTCCTTGTAAGGGGCGGAAGGGTTAAAGACTTACCTGGTGTGAGATATCATATCGTTAGAGGAACTTTAGATGCTGTAGGCGTAAAGGATCGTAAAAAAGGGCGTTCTAGTGCGTTGTAGAGCATTGTCGTAACTTGTATCATCGCAATGATTCCGTATCAATTCTTCTGATATGTTAAATGGATAGCTGACCCGATAGTATAATGAGATTATTGACAGGGGACCGAAGCCTGCTATTACAGAGATTGATTAGAATCTATCTATTCGTAAAAAACGACTTGATATCTAAGGTATTACAGATTCCATTCTAACATCCTAGTAGGTTGAGTCTCACCTGAACTCCTTTCTATTAATAAGATCTTTGAATGTCTCCTCTCTCTTAGAACGGGTTCGGGCTAGAATTATGAAGATTAAGGGAAGATTTTACATCTAGTAATTGGATCAATAAACCTACGGATATTCTTAGTACGATGAATGAAATACAAGATTCTTTCTCTTCTACTCATAGGATAATGGAGGGGAAACGGATACTCAATGCATAACGAGTAAATATGATTCACCGAAGCAATCCAAAATCCCTTCATCTCTCGCTATTGAATCATATGGAAAGCTGTATTCGATGAAAGTCGTACGTACAGTTTGGAGGGAGATCCTCGACTAACCGGCGGATCCACCCTACAATATGGAGTGAAGAAGCCAAAATAAGATGAGAAGATACAACTGCTTGGGATAGGATTGAGATCTGACACGCCTGCAAACCCATTTTACATCGGAGCAATAGAGTGAACAAAAAGAGAAATATAGAATCGGATCCAATTTATCGCAATTGATTAGTGAATATGTTGGTTGATCGTATCCTTAAGGATGGCAAGAAATCACTAGCTTATCAGATTCTCTATCAGGCTATGAAGCGCATCAAGGAAAAGACAAATAGGAATCCACTGTCTGTTCTACGACAAGCAATACGTAGGGTAACTCCCGATATAGTAACAGAATCCAAACGTGTAGGCGGCTCGACTTATCGGGTTCCCGTTGAGGTAGTACCTGCAGAAGGAAAAGCTTTGGCTATCCGATGGTTATTAACCGCGTGTCGAAAACGCTCAAGTCGAAGTATGGCTCTAAGATCAAGTGATGAATTAATGGATGCTGCCAGAAATTATGGTAGTGCCGTACGGAAGAGAGAGGAGACTCACAAGATGGCGGAAGCTAACAAGGCTTTTGCTCATTTCCGTTAGTCTCAGGTTTGTCTCAATCCACAAAGAAGAGATTGTGGATTGAAACCTTCAGCCTTCTCTTATAGAGCGCAGGGTATTAGGAATCAAAATACGCGAGGAACATATGGACAAGCAGGAATCACACAATCAAGAAGATTGAGATGCTATGGTTTTCAAGATATAGAACAATTCAAAAAATTAGTGGACTTATCGACTAAATACGAAATAGGATAAGAATTACTCTATTTCCAACTATCAGATTTATACTATGAAAAATATGGATCCTTTTATCTTCTATGGTAATTCATCGATTCTTCCTGAATGTAGTTTGATTGTCAGCCTAATAATAATCGTTATTATCGATTCAGTATCTAAAGGAAAAGATACACTTCTGCTTCACCGAATATCATTAACATCCTTAGTCACTAGCATAATACTCTTATTGAGTCAATGGGAAACAGGATCTGTTCCGATTGCCTACGCCAGTCTCCAGATCAACACCTTTAACAATATCTTCAGACTGCTCCTCTTGATCTGTTCATTATTATCCGTCTTACTATCATTCGATTACATACGATGTACAAAAACAGCTTTAACAGAATTCTCATTATTCATATTAACTGCAGGTTTAGGGGGGATGTTTCTATGTTGTGCAAATGATTTGGTAACTATTTTCGTAGCCTTAGAGTGTTTAAGCTTGTCTTCTTATCTATTATCTGGATACATGAAGAAGGATATAAGATCTAATGAAGCGACGATGAAATTCTTATTAATGGGTGGAGCAAGTTCGTCCATTTTAGTCTATGGTTTCTCTTTATTATACGGATTATCCGGTGGAGAGACTCAACTCTATAAGATAGTCGATGGACTTCTATCTACTGGAATGTATAATTCTATTGGAATTTATATTTCTGTCACGTTTATTGTGGTAGGGATGGGTTTTAAGCTCTCGTTAGTTCCATTTCATCAATGGACTCCTGATGTCTATGAAGGAGTGTGATTCGTTCGAGGAAGAAAATCGACTCATCCTGGATTCTCTTGGAAGAATTGATTGGCTTCTGTATAATATCCTACAGACATGTGAAGAGGATAGGAACCTCTCCAAATCACTATTTATATGAATGACTAACTCTTACCATAAACCCCATAGATCTGTGAGAAACACTTAGACTTGAATTGTTTCACAGAAATAAGGTAGAACAGAGTGAGGAGAGAAGTACAACCCAATAGAGAACTCTTCTTTATCTCTTGATTTCTCTCAGAGTTTCTTTATTAGGGGTAGGTGTCACGAAGAATGAATAGACGATGCAACGGAAAGGATATCTTATCTATCATCTATAGAAGAGGATTCTCTTCTTTCTGGAAATGTCAATTCAACCAGTTTCCATCCTTCAGGGACTGTAGGTATAGTAAACAAGAGCATTCGTCGAAAGAGATCGCCCCAAGATAATAATATCATGCCTGTTAAGAACGAAGAAAATCATATTCTCTTTCTCCTGTCTAATATCTCTCTTATATTCTCCTATCTCCTCCTCTATCTTTTCTTGGTTTTGGGATAGAGAAATGGAGAGATTAGAAGATGGATGGAGACTCTAGATTAATGAGAAAGGATTCCTCGAGAAGCTAACAAACAATTAGTATTCATATTCAATGATTGATAGAGAAGATAGAAGAAGTAGATTTGAAACATACACGAGGAAGGTTCTAAGAGCAATAAGAAAAAGAAATCTCTTACGAACTAGGAGCCGTGTGAAGTAAGAATTTCATGCACGGTTCTGAATGAGCGGTAAGATCGAGAATCTTCTTTCCGACTCTGACTCTCCTACACCAGTTGTTGCTTTTTTCTCTGTGACTTCTAAAGTAGCAGCTCTCGCTTTATTTACACGGATCTTCCGTATTATTTTCTCATATCTATCTGGTGAATGGCATATTGCTTTAGGAATATTAGCTATTCTTAGCATGATATTGGGAAATCTGATCGCTGTTACTCAAATAAGCATGAAACGTATGCTAGCATACTCCTCTATAAGCCAAATCGGATATATTATGATTGGAGTACTTGCTGCAGATCCTGATAATGGCTATGCAAGTATGATAACCTATACGTTTCTTTATATATTCATGAATCTTGGAACTTTTGCTTGTATCACTTTATTCAGTTTACGGACTGGAACTGATAATATTAGGGACTATGCAGGATTATACACAAAGGATCCTGTTCTAACATTCTCTCTAGTCCTATGTTTACTATCCCTGGGGGGTATCCCTCCATTAGCAGGTTTCTTCGGGAAGCTCTATCTCTTTTGGCATGGATGGAAAGCTGGTTTGTATTCATTAGTTCTAATAGCGCTCATTACAAGTGTCATTTCTATATATTATTATCCAAAGATAATCAAGTTAATGTTCACTGGAAAGAGTGACACATCAACAATTTACGTACAGGATCCATCAGTCTCTTCATATACTTCAATCTCGAAGAGTTCCATTGAAATAACTATGATTGTTTGTGTACTAGCATCAACCTTATTAGGTATAGTAATAGATCCCATTATTGAGATTACACAGAATACCCTATTCTAAACCCATTTCAAATTGTCACACGAAAGAATGTGCAATAATGGAATCTTTCTGCCAGTGCAATAAACTCCTGTGAAAGATACTGTCGATATATCCTTCTTCTTTTTTCTATCGAATAGTCTTTCTCCTTATGTTCTAGAGAGTGGAATATTGAAGAATCCTAGAACGATCATCTCACTGTCCTTATCATTCGAAGAGATTGGGAATGGAGAGACAAGGACCCTCCCCAATCTCTCCAGGTTGTTCTCAGTCTCGGAAATCTCCACCCCACCCTGGTATTGTCTCGATCCAAGGGTTCATCAGCATTTGATACTCCTCGCAATGGAAGCGGTGGAAGGATTGAATCGAACGAAGAATCGAGGGATTAGGGTTAGTAATAGGGATCTAATAGATTCAAATAATTCGTCCATTGATCGTAATAGGATTTCTTCAGTTAACTCGGAGATTGGCCTAATCTATTGGCATTGAATCGTTCACTCCCTTCTCTTTATTTTTGCTCCAACCCTATCGTTCAATCCTCTGGAGTGGAGTATTCCAAGCATCAAATTCTCTCCTAATGGAAAGAGTTAGATATGATTCAGTGATTTTCAACAAATCCTTGATCCGTATCATTAATGGATCTGGTAAACTTTATACTATCCACGAATAATACGCAGGTTCTATATGTTCACTGGTGGGCATGGTAGTCAACTTGTAGCTCTTAGAGACAATTGCTTAATAATCATCCGATAAAGCCTCATTCTGTTGATTCATTAGTTAGATATCATACATACATGATACTGGATTTTCATCTTCAACATCCTATCTCTAACCTCTTCTATAAGAAGATCCCAGAGAAATGAAATCCTTTGTACTCTTTCTTCAGAGGTTTCTGAGTATAGTCTTTTAGGTAGTTAGATAGAAATAGAAAAAGTCTCTGATTCGATTCTTTCATAGCATGGAAAGGTTGGATCGATCTGGTTTGATTTGCACCTTTAGGTAGATTCTGCTACCTTGGATTCAAGGACAATTAGATTGCTACTCCTCGAGTATTGTGATAGACTAGAGTCACTCAATCTGCTTCTCCCTAGGTCTGAGACTGAAAGGATCTATGTCAACAAAGCTTGACAGCTAGAGAGTGATGGGATATAATACTATCCAAGAAGCAAAGCAACACCAGGGTTTCTTCTCCTATCTTTTTTCTTTTCAGTTCTCCTAATACACTCTCTTACAATCAAGAGAAGATATATGTCTTAGATGCTGAATCAATCAATAGCGGAGGATGAAAGGATAGGAGAGAGGGAAGCCTCGAGAGTGAGACGGCAGACACGCTCGATTTCTAATCGGGTGCTAAGAGGAAATAGAAGAAGCAGAGGGGCTCAAATCCTCTTCGAGGTAACAGATCTTGCATTTTTGGTGCTTTCAAACTCTCAATCCTATTATTAAGATTAAACTTATGGTGTGCTAATGTGTTGGATGAATTTTTAGAATGTAAAGATTGAAAAGGATAAGGATGGAATACTCTTCTTTCTATCTTTATCGATTACTGAGAGATTGACGAATTGACTCAGTAAAAGAAGAACAGAAGAGAATATATTTCTTCTACTGAATCAATATGTCAATCAATCTATAAAGC